AGAAACAAGAAGTTCTGGTCCTGGAGGTACAATATCTACGACTTGGTGTCCGTCAGATGCATCCACTATGTTTATTTCATACCCCCCCTTTTCTTTACGCACTATTTTGCTTACTATACCTGCTGTTGTAGCATTATATACTGTATTGTTACTCTTACTCCCATCGGGATAAATCTGCCCCCTTCCCCTGTTCCCACCAACGTATATAGGATATTTTAAGAAGTAAACATCTTTCTTAGTAGCAGGGTCCGGTGAAAGAATAGGAAAGGTGATTTCCCTATATTTCTGACCAGGAACAGGTCCTATCACAAGAATATTTTTTTGAGTCGGGCGATAAATCTGAAAAGACAGATTACCCATCCTTTCTTTCATTTGGGGAGAAATACGATCAGGAGGCGCTAGTTCGAATCCATCCGGTAAAATAAGAACCGCCCCTACATTCAAGGACCCCTTTTTCCCATTAGAAAGAACTTGTTTCAGTTGCATATCATACGGGATTCTAACAACTGCTTCAAATACAGTATCAGGAAGTACTGCTTGTGGAACCTCAATATCCACGGGCTTATTAGCTAAATGGCAATTGGCGCATACAATACGCCCGGTTGCTTCTCGTGGATTTTCATAACTCTGTTGTGCAAAAATGGGATATGCATGTGAAATCGATGCCCAAGTTATTATATATATCAATAGCATGATCGATAGAGACATGGATCGAGTCATCTGCTCCTTTACCCAAGAAAAGATATTTCTATTTTGCATGGTCCAATCATTGATCCCAAAAATGTATACATTTATACAATAAATTAGGTAGGCTGCTAGTATAGTTTCCTATCCACGATTAGACTATTTTATTATTTTACTGGAATACAGGAATACTCCCCTGGATGAATAAAAAGAGAAAGAGTGCTTAAGATTTTGACTGATTTGTTTATGGACGAAGTAAGAAAGATTATCATTGGATTCATATTAGTGAATCATTCTTTAGTCTTTCATTGAATGATAAATCACTACAAGCGAGGGAGATACACGATTTAAATAATGGAAAATCCAATATTTAAAAAAGGTATCTAGAATGACTGGAAAAATAGAAACAAGAACAGATAGAATTTGATCATTATGAGAAAATCCAAAATCCTTGTAGACAAAAGAAATTATTAGTTTCCAACCACGAGGCGAATGGAATCCAATACAAAAATCAGTTAACAAAAGAATAGAAAAGGCTTTTATTGTGTCGCTTAAATTATAGAGAAATTCTCGAACCCAAGAATTAAGAATGGCAAGTTCTTCATTACACAGAATAGAATAACCACTTAAAATAGCAAAACTTATTATATTTGTCGAGAAATGCAAAATGGTATGGATATGACCCTCATTGTGCATCTTAACCAATTGTATTGTTTCTTCGTGGATTCCTATACGAAGCTTTTGTATATGCGTCTCCGGGTACTCCTTTATCATTTCGTCCAAAAAAAAGAGTTCTTCTAATTCTATGAATTTATCTAAAATCTTCTTTTCTTGAATATCATTCAAAAAAGTTTCGGATTTACTAGTAGTCCACCAATTACTAACCCAAGACTTTATACTTTTGTTAAATGAGAAAGAGATCCACCAGGGTAAAAAGACTATAGATGCAAGATATGGAAAGGGGGCAAATGTTTTCTTTTTTGTCATTTTGAATCAGTCAATTTTTAATGAAATGAAGCGACTTCCTGGCTGGACTCTACTCAATCTTGTATTTTTATGAAAGAGGAGCTCTCTAGCAAAAAAAAAAACAAAGAGGATTGGATTCCTGGGCCTCTTGCCCAATGCAGAGAAAAATGCTTCAGTTCATTTCAAAATACTTCAATAGGTACGCGCAAGAAATAGGCCAATTCAGCAGCTTTTTGTTCAATTTCTCGTGGAGTCAAATTCTCATCAGTACGAGTCAGCGGAAGGGCTCCCTGACCTCTGATTTCCATATAAAGTACACGACGAGGATAAAGACCCTCTATAACTTCGATTCGAATCGATTGGATATCTCTCATAAGGAATCGAAAGAAAATGCGACGATTTCTTCCAGGAAATCCCCAACGAAAAATACAAACTTTTCCCTTTTTTCTATCGAATTGCTCATAACCACTACCTACATTCCACCAAATAGCGCACCACAAATAGGAGCTAACGAAGAGACCCGCGATCCCATAGAAGGACATCACGACCCCTTGTGGAAAAAAAAGGATTTGCTGAGACGGAAATAAGGATATCAGATTGCGACCAAGATAACTAGAAGTTCCAACCAATAGGAATCCTAATGAACCTAAAAAAAGGATACAGGCCCAAAGGAAATTACTTGTTTTCCGAGACCCCGTTATAAGTTCTATCCATATACGTTCTGATCGCCAGTTCATACAAGATCCAGGTGCATTTTATTGGAATTGAGAGAATAACCCAAGCGAAAAAGTAACTTTCACCAACTAGCACTATTAGAATTGGAATCATTAGGAATAATTCTAATTATATAGAACTATTTTTCTTTTATACAATATAATAGGGTCTTTCAAACAAAGTCATTTTCATATTTTACTCCCGTTGGAGCTAGATAATCTTGTTTTTTTGAACATGAATAGATAAAGAAGCCATTGCAATTGCAGGAAATACTAGGCCCACGATAGGTACAAAAAAAGCAGGGAAGCTGAAAGTTTCCATAGACTAGATACCTCGATTGAATATTTTAACCTCTTATCTTATAAAGTAAAGAGATCTTAAGTATATAAAGTATAGATAATGTACATAGACTATGTACATTATCTATACTTTATATACTTAAGATTCGTCCTTTTTTTTTCTTCTTCTTCTTTTTTTTATTTACATGATATAAAAAATCATGTAAATAAAAAAAAGAAAAAGAAGAAGGGTTTTTTCCCAAGGCTTTTATAGCCTTCGTAATAAAAATCGGACTAAAAATGCCGGAACAAGAAAGCCAACAAGGCTAATGAATGAGTACAAAACTGCACGTTTTGTATCCTTATCTATGTTATGAATGATGATATACAGCCTTTTCAGAATAAAAAGGCTTTTTCTTACAAATACCTTGACTTTCTGAAAGATTCAGTCGAGATTTTTTTTTTTTTTCAGTGAGGTTTTCATTTTTGATTTTTTTGGTTTCTTTATAAGATTAAGTATTTAACTTAACATCTCAAATCTCTATCTTGTATGTACTGCCGTTAATTCTGATTCCTGTTTATCTACTTTACTTATACTTATGGATTTGAATGGGCCTGTATGCATAAGAAAGACCCGCCTTCTTGGAATTGTAAATAAGGTGGATCTTTCTTATGCATGTTCAATTACTCGGATATAATAAGATGACCGCGGTTAATTGAATAGAATAGATCTCTGTTTCGGTTATTCTAGTTATATCATATATACGAATTGTTGTTTTATTGTTAAGAACAACAACTTGTTGTTTCCATAATTAGAAATTAGACCTTTTTTCTCGGTTATTGTTCTCTGTCTTGTGGTGTGAGATCCCCTTTAAATTGGATGAAGTTCTTCTATTATATATATGCGGCTATAACAAATCCCCCTTTTTTTGACTTTCATTTTGATTCACCGGAAAGAAACCATGAAGTTGAAACAACTCACTCAGAACGCCTTTTAAAGGATTACGTGGTACGATTGGGTCGAATAAGCCTTTCTCGAATAAATACTCAGTCTCTTGTGAACCTTCAGGTATTTCGGTTTTCAATGTTTCTTCAATTACTCTTTTACCCGCAAATGCAATGTAGGCATTAGGTTCGGCAATAATGATATCCCCTAACATACCAAAGCTGGCGGTCACTCCACCGGTTGTAGGAGATGTAAGGATCGATACATATAATACGTTTTTATTTGATTGATAGTTATATGAAGCGGAAGATATTTTTGCCATTTGCATCAAACTCAAACTCCCTTCTTGCATACGGGCTCCCCCGGAAGCACACACTATAATAACAGGTAGAGATTTATCAGTAGCATATTCGATCAAACGGGTTATTTTCTCGCCTACTACGGATCCCATACTCCCCCCCATGAACTGAAACTCCATAACCCCAATTGCTAGGGGAATGCCATTTAATTGACCTATGCCTGTTTGAACAGCCTCATTTAACCCTGTCTCTTTTTGATAAGAATCAATACGATCGATATAAGACCCCTCCTCCTTCGAATCAGTGGGGCCCGCAAAACAAGCCATTCCGTCACCCATTGGAGCCCGCGCCGAATCAAATTCAGGGGCCACAGAAAACATGTCCTCATCGCCATCTTTTTTATCTTCATAGGCATCCTCCTCCTCCGAATCAAATTCAAGGGCCACAGAAAACATGTCCTCATCCATTGGAGCCCAAGTGCCGGGATCAATCAAAAGTTCAATTCTATCTGAACTACTCATTTTCAAATGAGACCCACAGTGTTCACAAATATTCAATTTTTCCTTCAAAAACCTCTTATAATTTAATTCATAACAATTTTCGCATAGAACCCACAAATCCTTGTAATTTATACTTATACTGGGATTTTGTTGCATATGGGAATCGCTTTCTTCATGGGAATCCATTTCATAACAAATGTAAGTAACAATGTATCTAATAGCCTTTTGGTCTACATTAAAAATAGAACTATAAATGTCACTATTCATAAGGATTTCAATATCAAGATAATTGTCAATGCAATTTAGAATGTAACTATTCAAACTATATCTAGAAAGTGCTTTTTCTAGTTTACCTCGAAACAGGGGAAGGGGCTCATTGTCAATCTCAAAAATATTATTTTCAATATCAAAATATATGGAATAATTGTGACCATCACTGTCTTGAACTAAAAAAGAAGTATCATCAGAGAGGAAACTCGGAATGCCTATGACATGGAATAAATGATCAATATTATCGCAAGAGGGGCTCTCACTATCCTCCCAACTATGAGTGTTTTTATCTATAAGGGGGTTTTCACTTCCATTAGTATTTCCAATAGGACCAAAATCCTCC